GAAAAGAAATATATTCAAATCAAAAAATTAGAAGTGATTAAATAATATTACTAAGTTACTGTCAAAAAAATTATTTATCTTTTTTATTACTACTAAAATATAAATAAAATTGTGATTTTATGCAGATACAGAAAAAGTGAATTATAATTCCATATTACAATAATTTATATACATATATTAAGAATAGAACAAAAATTTATACGAAAAAAAACTTAATATTAATTATATAAAAAAAACTTTACCTAAAAAAGTTTTTTGAGTTTGATTATTTAGAATTATTAAGGAATGTATTTTAATTATGGAATTTAGTGATTGTCTTCCAGTACACTAAATGCGCTTTTTTTTTTTTGCAAGAAATATTATTATAATCGATATTTTTTTTATAATATAATCTATCAGTATAGATTAATTAAATGAACACTCTCGTACGGATTTCAAACGTTAAATCAAAAAATTTTAATAACCCAATTTTATAAAAAAAAATAAAAAAAAAAAGTTGGGTTTTCAACTTTTGAATGTCTTTTTTGTTTTGAAAATAATATATAATAAAATTTTAAAGAAAAAAATAACTCGATATGGAGTACGAAAGAATAGAATAATAAATGTCTTTGACATCCAATTATACCACTGAAAAACTTTTTTCATTTTTGAATGGCAGTTCCAAAAAAACGTACTTCTATCTCGAAAAAGCGTATTCGTAAAAAAATTTGGAAAAGGAAGGGATATTGGACATCGTTGAAAGCTTTTTCGTTAGGGAAATCACTTTCTACAGGTAATTCAAAAAGTTTTTTTGTACAACAAAATAAATCAAAAACACTAGAATAATTAGAATTAGCCTAACTTAAAAAACAAATTTTTTAGAATACATATAAAAAAATAAATAGGAACCAAAAGAGAAAAAAAAAAAGATAATATATAGATAAATAAAGAAAGGTTCACATTTCTTGTTTTTTTTTTATAAAAAAAAAGGGGGGGTTCTTATTTTCCCCATCACTAACTTGATGCAATAATAAATAAAGATCTTGTATTTCTTCTTAAGAAGAAATACAAGATCTTTAAGCGAAATCAATAGGTTCTTGAAATTAATTAATTGAAGTAAAAAATTTTGCACTTTATACCTTTAGGAATTCTTATTTCTCTGAATTCTTATATTCTTTACTTGGAATCAAAGTTATAAAAGCATCTATCCATAATTAAGTGAATATTAGATAATAATACTAAATAATAATATATGATATGATTTTTAAGTGATCAAAAAATCTTATGTTTGTACAATATAAAAAGATGCATCAAAATAGATTTTTTGATCATTTTTTTTATATTTCTCTTGAGCAACTTAGGAAAATCTGATTTTATTTAAAATTAAAATTTCTAAGGATTTTGGAGAAGTTTTCATTTTTAGAAAAAAAAAGTTTTTTTTATTAATGAAATAAGTTGTAAATTCCATTGAATCGGCTTCTTTATTTAAATTTTAATCTCGACAATTTAATAAAAACTTATTAGTATTGTTTTGAACAAGTTGCCGCTATGGTGAAATTGGTAGACACGCTGCTCTTAGGAAGCAGTGCTATAGCATCTCGGTTCGAGTCCGAGTAGCGGCATAAGATCTTATAAAAGAGATATTATAAGTTTTATAATCAAATTAATACCCTACTTTTTTTTTCTCAAATCGGGTAAAACCTAGTATTAATTTATTAATTTTTAACAAATTTTTTATGATTTTTTTAATTTTAGAGCATATATTAACTCATATATCTTTTTCGGTCGTTTCAATTGTACTGACAATTTATTTTTTAACTTTATTAGTTAATTTAGATGAAATCATAGGATTTTTTGATTCATCAGATAAAGGAATCGTAATTACGTTTTTTGGTATAACAGGATTATTATTCACTCGTTGGATTTATTCAGGACATTTTCCATTAAGTAATTTATATGAATCATTAATTTTTCTTTCGTGGGCTTTTTCAATTATTCATATGGTTTCCTATTTTAATAAAAAACAAAAAAATCACTTAAACGCAATAACTGCGCCAAGTGCTATTTTTATTCAGGGTTTTGCTACTTCAGGTCTTTTAAACAAAATGCCTCAGCCTGCAATATTAGTACCAGCTCTCCAGTCCCAGTGGTTAATGATGCACGTAAGTATGATGATATTAGGCTACGGCGCTCTGTTATGCGGATCATTATTATCAATAGCTCTTCTAGTCATTACATTTCGCAAAGTCGGACCTACTTTTTTGAAAAAGAATATAAAAAAAAATAATTTATTAAATGAATTATTTTCTTTTTATGTACTTTACTACAGAAACGAAAGAAATTCGATTTTACTACAACAAAACATTAATTTTAGTTTTTCTAGAAATTATTATAGGTATCAATTGATTGAACAATTAGATTATTGGAGTTTTCGTATTATTAGTCTTGGATTTATCTTTTTAACCGTCGGCATTCTTTCAGGAGCTGTATGGGCTAATGAGACATGGGGTTCATATTGGAATTGGGATCCAAAAGAAACCTGGGCATTTATTACTTGGACCATATTCGCAATTTATTTACATATTAAAACAAATAGGAATGTTCGGGGTATAAATTCTGCAATTGTGGCTTCGATAGGCTTTCTTTTAATTTGGATATGCTATTTTGGCGTCAATCTTTTAGGAATAGGTTTACATAGTTATGGTTCATTTACATCAAATTAAATAAAACATCAACCAAAAAAGAAAAGAATCCAAATAAAAAAGAATAGCATCTATATATAACTTCATATAAGTTAAGAAATCTAATTTAGTTTTAGTAGTAAATCATCAAGAACCTTTTGAATCAAGTAGTATAATGATTCAAAAGGTTCTCACAATACAAAGAGCAAAGACTTCTGATTACAATTTAATTTAATGCTTTTTTATATTTCCGCAAAACTATCCATAAAAATAATTAGATAAAATGGATTCGACCTTGTCACTTGCTAATGAGAGCACAAAATCAGGATAAATCCCAATACCAATTATGGGTAGAAGAATCGAGATTGAAAGAAATAACTCTCGGGGTCCAGAATCAAAAAAAGAAAAGTTTTTGACATTAATTAACTTGTATCCATAGAACATTTGGCGTGACATCGATAATAAATATATAGGAGTTAATATCATTCCAATTGCCATTACAAAAATAATTACAATTTTTGAAATTAAGAAATATTTTTGGCTGGTAATTATTCCAAAAAAAACGATTAATTCTGCAACAAAACCACTCATGCCCGGTAATGCAAGGGAAGCCATCGATAAGCTAGTAAACATTGTAAATATCTTTGGAATGGAGATAGCCATTCCACCCATTTCATCAAGATAAACAAGCCTAATTCTATCATAACTCGTTCCTGCCAAGAAAAAAAGTGCAGCGCCAATAAATCCATGAGAGATTATTTGTAAAATCGCTCCATTAAGCCCAGGATCCGTTATAGAACCAATACCTATAATTATAAAACCCATATGAGATACAGAAGAATAGGCTATTCTCTTTTTTAAATTACGTTGACCGGGAGATGTTGAAGCTGCATAAATTATTTGAATTGTACCGACTACCATCAACCAAGGAGAAAACATAGAATGGGCGTGAGGTAATAATTCCATATTGATTCGAACCAACCCATATGCTCCCATTTTTAATAAGATTCCAGCGAGAAGCATACAGGTACTGTAATGCGCTTCGCCGTGGGTGTCAGGTAACCAAGTATGTAAAGGTATAATCGGTGATTTGACGGCAAAAGCAATAAGAAATCCAATATAAAATAGTATTTCGAGTGTGACAGGATAGGGTTGATTAGCTAATAGTTCTAAATTTAATGTTGGTTCGTTCGAACCATATAAACTTATACCTAAAACTCCTATTAATAAAAAAATTGAACTTCCTGCAGTATATAAAATAAATTTTGTAGCTGAATACAGACGTTTCTTTCCACCCCACATGGATAAAAGGAGATAAACGGGAATTAATTCTAATTCCCACATGATAAAAAAAAGTAAAAGATCCCGAGAAGAAAATGATCCTATTTGACCGCTGTACATTGCTAACATCAGGAAATGGAATAATCGGGAATCCCGAGTAACTGGAAAAGCCGCTAAAGTAGCTAACGTAGTAATAAATCCCGTCAGTAAAATCGTTCCTATAGAAAGTCCATCTATTCCCAGTCTCCAGTAAAAATCAAAAAAATTGATCCATTTATAATCTTCGGACAGTTGAATTAATGGATCGTCCATTTTAAAATTATAACAAAAAGCGTAGGTCGTTATAAGAAGTTCTAAGATACAAATGGATATAGTATACCACTTATTGACTTTATTTCCCTTATGCGGGAGAAATAACATTAACAAACCGGCAGATATTGGAAAAACAACAATTATTGTTAACCAAGGAAAATCATTCGTGGTAAAGACAAGATACACCAGGTCCAAAGAACGCGTACTCAAAAAAAATATATAAATAAAAAAATATAATTTAACTTTTTTGAGTACGAGTACTTGTCAATAAAAAAAATAAAATATATTCCAAATTTATTCAAATGAGGTTTGCGGTAACGTATCAATAAGCTAGACCCATGCTTCGAGTTGTTTCATGCCATAAATAAACTCGAACGCTCAAAAAATCCGTCGGACAGGCAGATTCACATCTCTTACAACCAACACAATCCTCGGTTCTTGGAGCAGAAGCTATTTGCTTAGCTTTACATCCATCCCAAGGTATCATTTCTAATACGTCTGTAGGGCATGCTCGGACACATTGAGTACATCCTATACAGGTATCATAAATTTTTACTGAATGTGACATAGGATCTATAGTTTTTTGAATGTCATAAAATTTCAATCTAGTAAACTTCTAACTAAATGATATATTAAAATACTAGATGAAGCAATGATTTCCTTTAATAGAATTTTTTTTTATGAATTCCGGCTCAATTGATTAAAAAAGTAGGGCTAAAATACTTTGATTTCTTAGATTTTTACAAATATAATCTAGTAAGTCATAACCTATTATATATGCAAATTTCAACCTATAATTTTTTTATTTATGCTACTTATTTAATAAGGTCGATTGGTTGATGCGAGTTGATTTTCTGTTACGATAAATTGATGAGACTATAGCTAATCCAATAGCTGCTTCAGCGGCTGCAATTGCTATAACAAAAATGCAGAAAATATCCCCTTTTAGTTGGGAATTATCAAAAAAATCAGAAAATGTTACGAAATTCATATTAACTGCATTGAGTATAAGTTCAAGACACATAAGAGCCCTAACCATATTTCGACTCGTGATCAATCCATAAAGACCAATCAAAAATAAATAGGCACTCAAAACAAGTACATGTTCGAGTATCATTCACCAACTCCTTATCAATTTGGATTCATTTCAATATGAATAATAAATATAATTCACCGGATTCAATCAACTAGAATAGAAAAAAAAAGTACGAATCAAAACTATATTAGGATTAAGGAAAAAATTTGTCAAACATATCAAATATAAAAATTGATATTTAAAATTATGAAATAGTATTCAATCAAATTTAATTGAATGAACAGAAAAAAATATCATAACATACACAAAATTTTCTTTGGTCTTTACTAATTAGAACCCTTTTTTATTGACGAGCCACAGAAATTGCACCTATCAAAGCAACTAAAAGAATTATTGAAATGAGTTCAAATGGAAGAAAAAAATCTGTTGATAAATGAATTCCTATTTGTTGACTATTACTTATTAAATCTTGCTCTAAAATCTGGTTTGATCTTGTAGTCCAAATAACCCCGTACCATGACGTATCGAGAATAGTAGAAATTAATGAAAAAAGAATAGTTGTACAAACCAATGAAGTAATCCCATCCCCAACAGTCCACAGATTGAAATCTGTGGAATATTCTGAATCATTCATGAACATCACAGCAAATATGATTAAAACATTTATGGCCCCCACGTAAATAAGGAGTTGTGCAGCAGCTACAAAATGGGAATTTGATAGAATATACAATAAAGATATACAAACAAGAACAAATCCTAAGGAAAAGGCTGCAAATATTGGGTTGGGAAGTAATACCACTCCCAGACCTCCTAGTAGAAGACCGGATCCCAGAAAAACTAAAAGAAAATCATGTATTGGTCCAGGCAAATCCATTATATTATTAAAATAAGAAAAAAATCGAAATCCTTTTCATGACCTTATTACTTTAACCGGGGAATTTGTTTTTAATATGTTTCTAATAGAGTGAAATTAGAATCTAATGGATATGAATTGATGTAGATACAATTATTAGACAGTTTCGCTTTTTTATTCTAAAGTTGATTTTCAACCCATCTATTTCAAGAAAGTAATTACGACTATATTATATTAAAAGAATGAGCCTTAATACTTAATACTTAAATACTATTATATAAATACAATATAAAAGAAATTTTTAATGAAATTCTTTATATAATTCAACAGTTTTGCATTCTTTTTTTAATAAAATTAATGGGTTTACCCATTTTTTGTTTGAGGTGAATTCAAAATTGTTCGAATAGTGTAATCGTCAATTACTGACATTGGGAAACGACCCAAAGCTATTTGATTATAATTCAATTCGTGACGATCATAAGTTGAAAATTCATATTCTTCAGTCATTGACAAACAATTTGTTGGACAATACTCAACACAATTACCACAAAATATACAAATTCCAAAATCAATACTGTAATTAAGCAATTGTTTTTTTCGAATATTAGTTTCCAATTTCCAATCAACAACAGGCAGATCTATAGGACATACTCGAACACATACTTCACAAGCAATGCATTTATCAAATTCGAAATGGATTCGACCGCGGAAACGTTCCGATGTTATTAATTTTTCATAGGGATATTGAATAGTTACAGGTAAACGATTTGTGTGGGATAAGGTAATCATGAAACCTTGACCAATATACCTTGCAGCTCGTAGGGTTTGTTGACCATAATTCATGAACCGGGTTATCATAGGAAGCATATTGTAATTATCTATGAATAATTTGATCTTTGTTTCTTTCTCTTGTTTAAAATAAAATAAGTAATGAATATGTTGGATTCATTTTCAATTTAGAGTGAAAAGAGTTGGAAAGAAGTTGTTAATAATAGATTACCAAGGGAAATCGGTAAAAGAAATTTCCATCCAAGATTTAATAGTTGATCCATTCTTAGCCTAGGTAAAGTCCATCTTGTTGCGATAGAAATGAACAAGAACAAATAAGTTTTAGCTAATGTAATAAAGATACCAATTGTTGTTCCAAAAATTTGATCCCTTTCAAATAGCTCCAGAATAGATATATACGGAATCGAAATATTCCAACCGCCTAAGTATAGAACTGTTACAAATAATGAGGAAATTAATAGATTTAGATAAGAAGCAACGTAAAATAACCCAAATTTGATACCGGAATATTCAGTTTGATAACCTGCTATTAATTCTTCTTCCGCTTCTGGTAAATCAAACGGTAACCTCTCGCATTCTGCTAGGGAAGAAATTAGAAAAATGATAAAACCTATAGGTTGACGCCACAAATTCCATCCCCAAAAACCATATTTTGATTGTGCCTCAACTATATCAACTGTACTTAAACTGTTAGATAATCCTAGTCGGTGATAACATTACTATTCTCGCCGCTATTACAAAACCGTACATGAGGTCTTCGCCTCATACGGCTCCTCGGGGGCCATAAATAAATCTAAGGACCAGATTAGTATTATTTAGATGGATATGATGTGTTCGAAAATATATTAAATATAAATATATCTGGGGTCCCGAATTATACCAATGGAATTCTGTCTGCTCAAATTCTAAGAATAAAAAAAAAGCGCTTCGGAATTCATCTCATCCTTTACAAAATTTAATTTCTATTTGTTGAGTAATAACTTAATCCTTTAATAAAATACTCCTTGTAAAAATGGGTATTTCAGCCCATCATGGTTTTCAATTACAAAAAAGAATTAGACATCCTATTAGTTTATTATTCATGACAGAAATTCTCTTTTATTTTCGAAATATATGAAAATAAATATCCTTGTTTCATTCCTATTCTTCTTTCTTTTTTCAAAAAAAAGTTGGTGGACTTCAAAAATAAAGGATTATTTCGTTTCTGATAGTCATTACATTTATCGGTGGATAGGAGCATACTCTGAATCGGAATCTTGGGGAGTACTGTCTGATCATTTCTACTAATTTCAAGCCCCAATTAACCCTCCTTTTTTTGTTATCTTATGTTATGCATAAATATCCTTTTCAATTTGGTTAATCTCTATTACAAATTCTTTGTGTATTTTGGTGTTTCTAACCATCCACGCATTTTTACCTAATTGCCGCTCACTTTATAATACATGTATGTTAATCTATATAACTGATAGTGAAAACGTCATACGGTTAATATTTTTTTTAACCCGCTTCAAGCCAGGATGACTAATCAACCAACCTTGGGGTAAAGTGATTCTTACACTTATGTTTATTTCTGTTTAACCCTTGTACATAGGAAATGAGACTCAACTTTGCTTTTTACTGCTAATTTCTGAGCAGTTTTTTTCACTCATATATAACTATCAAATTCCTTTTATTAAGATTAACCCGAAATATAAATATATATATATTCCGTTTTTAACTTATTCGTTTAGAAGACCCGGAATAGTCAAAATAAACATTTATGTTTCAACGAATCGCACGTAGAGATATTGATAAAACACATAGAGTTAATGGTATTTCATAACTAATCGATTGGGCAGCAGCTCGCAGACCACCTAAAAAAGAATATTTATTATTTGATCCATATCCTGACATAAGAAGTCCAATCGGAGCAATACTTGAGATGGCAATCCATAAAAAAATACCGATATTGAGATCCGCTAAAACAAGGTGATTGCTAAAGGGAATTACTGAATAACTTAGTAAAATTGAGATAACTGCTATAGATGGTCCAATACTAAATAAAGGAGTATTTCCTCTCGATGGGCGAAGATCTTCTTTGAAAAGTAGTTTTGTCCCGTCGGCTAGAGCTTGAAGAATTCCCAACGGGCCGGCGTACTCAGGTCCAATACGTTGTTGTATCCCTGCAGATATTTCTCTTTCTAACCACACAATTACTAGTACACCTGTTATGATTCCCAATACAAGAGAAAATATAGGGACAAATATCCATATGAGTCCATAGACCTCTTTTAAAGCTTCCAATCTAACAAAAGAATTTATAATTTGTACTTCTGTTGCATAAATTATCATTTTAACGATCAACTTCTCCCATAATTATATCTATGCTACCGAGTATCGTCATAATATCAGCCAATTTCATTCTTTTAACTAGTTCAGGAAGAATTTGCAAATTAATAAAACCCGGCGGTCGGATTTTCCATCTCCAAGGAAAACCACTTTGATCTCCTATGAGAAAAATTCCCAATTCCCCTTTTGGAGCTTCAACTCTTACATAAAGTTCTTGTTTCGATAATTCAAAAGTAGGAGAAGGTTTTTTACTAATGAATCGATATTCAAAATCATTCCATTCTGGATTCCTTTTTCTATCAAAGCTTCTGCTTTCTAAATTCTCATAGGGACCCCCCGGAAGTCCTTCCAGAGCCTGTTGAATAATTTTGATGGATTCTGTCATTTCGCTAAGTCGTACTAAATAACGAGCTAATGAATCTCCTTGTTTTTGCCACTGAATTTCCCATTCAAATTCATCGTAAGACTCATAACGATCCACTTTACGAAGATCCCATGGTATTCCGGATGCGCGTAGCATTGGTCCGGATAAACCCCAATTTATTGCTTCTTCCCCACCAATAATCCCAACACCTTCAACCCGTTCTAAAAAAATAGGATTTCGTGTAATCAGTTTTTGATATTCAACAACCTCTGTTAAAAAATAATCACAAAAATCCAAGCATTTATCTATCCAACCATAAGGTAAATCAGCCGCTATTCCTCCAATACGAAAAAAATTATGCATCATTCTCATACCGGTGGCAGCTTCGAATAGATCATATACAAATTCTCGTTCTCTGAAAATATAGAAAAAGGGAGTCTGTGCCCCAATATCTGCCATAAAAGGGCCAAGCCATAACAAATGAGAAGCTATACGACTCAATTCCAGCATAATTACTCTGATATAGCTGGCCCTTTTAGGAACTTGAATATTTCCCAATTGTTCTGGTCCATTTACTGTTATTGCTTCTGTAAACATAGTAGCTAAATAATCCCATCGCGTTACATAAGGTAAATATTGTATAATTGCTCGGTTTTCTGCAATTTTTTCCATTCCTCTGTGTAAATAACCCAATATGGGTTCACAGTCAACAACATCCTCACCATCTAGAGTAACAATTAAGCGAAGAACACCATGCATGGATGGGTGGTGAGGTCCCATATTGACTATCATAAGATCTTTTCCTGTAACTGGTCTCTTCATAAGTTTTTCCTTGATTCGTTCTGGCATGAATTAGATTGTTGAAAAAGAAGTTTATCAAAAAATTCAAGATCTAAAAATTAACTAATTCACAATTTTGGAATTTAACGAGTTTTTAATTCCCGAATATTCAACTTATTAATTAATTCTTTATAACGTACTCTATTTTTTTTTGACAAATAAGCCAGCAGTCGTTGACGTTTTCCCAGAATTTTTCGTAGACCCCTCTGAGATAAAAAATCTTTTCTGTGCAATTCCAAATGTGAAGTAAGTCTTCGTATCTTATTAGTGAAACTGAATACTTGAAATTCAACAGATCCCCTGCTTTCTTCTTTTTTTTCTTGAAATGAAATGAATGCATTTTTTATCATAAAAAGAAATCCTTCCCTTTTTAATATGAATTGAAAGATATGAATTTTACTGATCAGTAATAATAATGGTAGTTTTTTTGTACAAGGATCTGAATTTAATTATCAACTTCTTAATTTTACCAAAAAAAGTCTAAATTTAGATCTAAAAAAGGAGGATTCTGTTAATTTAGTTATGGATCCGCTCTAATTGGTATCTACGTCATTGATTAAATGAATAAGATTGAATTTAAAATAATCCCTCATTTTTGTGCATGCAAGTGTTTTCATATACCGTAACTTATATATTATATATAGTAAAATATATTATATATAGTAAAAAGGATCTATCATTAATGAATTTAAAATCGCGTATACATATGTATTCTTATCATACTGAAATGATTTCCGTTAGTAGTATTAAACCAATAGCGATTCATACAAGCTAAATCTTCTAATCTAAAATTGGGCCAAAGAAAGGATTTGAATTTAATTAGGTTATTTTTATCCTTATCAAGATCTTTCTTTTTATGCAAAACTGTGGTCAAGTTTTGAATATTCGTATCAAATCTTGAATTTCTATCCCTCGCATTTTTTTTTTTTAAGTTGAAACAAATTAAAATTCGAAATTCTCTACGTCGTTTAGGGGATAGAATATTTTCAGGAACAAAGAAATCATAATGATTTTTTTTATCAATATAGCTTTTTTTTTTGTATCTTTTACTTATTTTGTGTTTCTTTTTATGAACCAATGAAATACCTATGGTTCTATATATAATAAGTTGTCCATCGTTTTTTACAGACAAACGGACAGGTTCAATAATCAATATTCCCTTTTTCATTAATTTTGCAAAAGTGAAATTCTTCTCAATCATTAGAATATCGAGGCTCATCTCTCCTCTTTCAATAGAAGATATCGCTATCTCGTTTGGATTTTTTAGTCTAACCAAGAGACAGTATACTTTTACATTATTGAGAATTTTTTGATTAAAAAAAAAATTCCATCGCAATTGAAAACGCGAATACCTTGTGAGAAATAAATCAAGTTCCGTTTCGGTATTGCTTTTGTATTGTTTTTTATTTTTACGTTTTTTTATCTTCGATTCTGCATATTTTTTTTCTTGGTTTGATAGAGCTGATTCAGGATTTCTTTTTTTTTCTTTATCTGATTCAAGCTCTCCGTGATCTGCCGATTCTTTTTCTTCTTTATTTAGATTATAAAAAAGAAGGGAGTTTTTTTCGTTTGATGGTATAAAACCTTTTTTCTTTAGAGTGATCTTTTTATTAATATTTTTTTTTTCGTTAAAATTGAAAAGAAGTAATTTAATTGGTATGACCCACGGTTTCATTTTATATGTACTAGAAAATAAGCAAAATTCTGGAAAGAAAAAAAATTCAAAATTTGTTATACGATGATTTAGTATTTCTTCATTCATTCCCATCCAATCAAAAAAGAAACTTTTTTGATTAGCAAGACCGGTCTTAGTTATTTTATCAATTCTTTGATAATTCTGAACTTTAGTCTTAATATATTTTTTTTTACTCTTGGTATCAACCCAGGGCTCAATATTGACTTTTTTTCTAAACCAAAAGTGGAGAATTCTCCAATCCAAATATTTTCTATGCCGCATTTGCCCTATACCCTGAATATTATATTTTTCTAGAAAACAAGAGATTAAACAATTATCTAGAGCAATGCCTATAGACATATCAAAATTTTTTTCTGTAGAATGAATCGATTTGTAGCAAAAAAGATTATATATAGAATCTTTTTTGAAATTATGTTTTGGATTTAATACCGAGTTGGTCTCAAAAAAATTTTGTTTTTTGTAATTATCAAATTTGTTTTTTTCATATGAATCCGTTTTGGTTAAACTTGGATTTAGAACTAGAGAGTTTTGCTTTATTTTATTTTTCCATTTTTGGGTTACTAATCTAGCCCATGCAATCTGAGGTAAATTGTATTGAGAATGACTTCGTAACCAGTTTTTCCATTGATTTACTTTGGAATTTAAAAAGGTTTTATCTTTCAATTCATAATGAAAGAGTCTTTGTTCTTGAAAAAAATCCTTTATTTGATTCTTAACAAAAAAGGATGTTATGCATATGTTATATTTAAGAACAGCCTTTAATTTAGAAACGTTACTAACTTGAATTTGTGATAATTTGTAAAATACATATGCTTGTGATAAAGAGCATAAGTCATAACTCATTTTTTTTTTATTTTTATTGGATATTAAATTTTTTATAGCCGAAATAAAATAAATGGTATTTTTTTTTTTATTAATTTTTTCTCCATTTTCTTCATTCTTGTAAATATATTTATCAAGAATTGTTGTTGTTGATTCAAAAAAAAGTTGTGTAGTAATTCTTGGAATATTAATGATACCTAGAAAAAGAGTTATAGAGAGTTGTTCACTGCAAAATTTGATAAAAAAAATGGATTTACGAATTAATCGGATATTTTTTCTTTTGAATGTCTGCCAACTTTTTTTTGATGACTCAATTATTTTAGAATCATAACGCGGTTTGTTACAACTATTAGTTAGATTTTCTTTTGCTTTTGAAATTTCTTCTGTTTGATTTCTTATTGTCTTTATTCTATCAATCAAATTTTTTATTTTGTTTTCGCTGAGTGAAGAATTTGTCCACTCCATGGATTTTTTTTGAACAGATAGTTCATGAATCATCTGATTACTCATTATTGAATCTTTTTTAGTTTCATTTAATTCATATATTTCTCTCAGGCCAAATAATGGAGCTAGATTTCGTTTTGAAAGGTTTTTTATTTTTCCTTTTAGAAAAAGCAAGTTTTTGATAATCCAGTTTTTAATTTCTTTTGCGACTTTTAGGAAAATTGTTGCTCTTTCTTTGAAAACCCTTAAAACCAGAAAAGACTTAGTTTTGCATTTTTTGATTCTTTTTTTTAATTCTTTTAAAATAGGTTCAAAAAAAGAAGGCTTTTTTTTGGCAGAACCAAACGGTAGTTCAGTTTCCAGTCCCCAAACTGTTAAAAAACAAAAATCATTTTTTTCTCCCTTCTCTTTTGTTTTTTTTAGTCGAGCCTTCTGAGATGATTGAAATTTAGATTTATGCCACGGTTTAAGATAAAAAGGAAATAGGATTTTTATCTGAATACCATCCGTTAACCAGTTTCTTGGAAATTCTGTTTCGGATAGTTGAACCCCATTATAAGTGCATTTAACATGCATTTCACGTTTCCAATCCTTTAAATCCTCAGACCACTCGGGAATTTGAAATAATAACAGACGGATGCTATTTTTAATTATTATCAATAAAGGTAATATAATATATTTTCTAAGAATAGATTGAGTTACTAAGAGAGAACCTCTTATTATTTGAGCAAATAGGAAGCTATCCCAAGTTTCTGCAATTTCTATCCGTCTTTTTTCTTCTATTTTTGATTGTTCTTCTTCTTTTTTATCAATTTTTTGTTTTATGTTTTTCCGCATTAAATTTCTAAGAATTTTTTTTTTTAGCCCCCATATATCAAACGAAAAACAAAAAAGTTTATCTATTCTATCAAAAAAAAGGGGGGAATGTACTTTTGCTTGAAAAAATTCCCAAATAACAGTTTTACGTCTTTGGGAACGCATGGATCCTTTAATTATCTCTCGACGAAAATCAGATTGTTGTGAATAACGGATCAAAGCCATTTCATCTTTTTGATCAGAATTTTGATTATCTTTGAGATTAGTATAAATCTCGTTATGCGGCTCTTTATCAGTAAAAACCACTACACGTTTTGCTTTTCTTGAACGAAGTCCAGGCTCCGTTGGTACATTTTCTTCGTTTTCGCCTTCCAATTCTTCCGACTCACTTATTAATTTGTATGACCATCGAGGAACTTTTTTATTGATTTCATGGAAATCCATAAAATTTTTTATAAGAGTTTGATCATTGTTATCAGTTATAACGACATCAAATAAAATTTTCAAAATTTTTATTTCTTCGTCTGAATGAACTTTTTCTTCTTGGGGTTCTGAAAAAAAAGAAAGGTTTTTCTCTATTGTTTGCTCAAATTTTTGAGAATTAATCTTCAGAAGTATACCATGAATCTTGTTTATCCAAGATCCTCCTATATTATTTTTTCTATAGGTTTCGGTTATGATTTGGAATGGAGGTAATTTTTTGATTCTTCCGCGAGAGATCCCATGCAAAAATGGATCATAAATTTTAGGTAAATATTC